ACTAATTGGATGCCCTACTGCGTTGCAAAATTTCGCTTTAGCCAATGATCCAATCAGAGGAATAATTGGAACTATTGTATCGAGTTTATTGGGAGCATTATTTAGTAGAAATGAATTTTCTAGCATTTGATTCCGCACCACTGCAGGATTTCGTCGAACACTTGAAAAGTAACTCAAAAAATCGAGGGAATGCTTGGATAATTGGTTTATACGGATACTTGCCGCGTGAGACCATACATCAAAATGACATTGCCATAAATTGACAAGGTAAGATTTCCATTTATTCATTAGAAGAGGTGTGTCTTTGGAAGCCAGAATTAATTTTCCTTGATATCTAACATAATGCATGAAAGGATCTTTGAGAAAGCATGGGATGACCGGAAAATCATTAGCAAAGACTTCGGCAAAATGTTCTATTTTTCTATATAAACAGAGTCGTTCAAAAAGGAATCCAGAAGATGTTAATCGTAAATGAGAAGATTGGTTACGGAGAAAAAGGAAGCTGGATTCGTATTCACATATATAAGAATTATATAGGAATAAAAAAAATCTCGGATTACTTTTTGAAAAAATGGAAATAGATTTATTTGTAATAATAAGACTGTTACAATTAGAATACTCATGAAGAAAGAACCGCAATAAATGCAAATAAGAAGCATCTTTCACCCGGTAACGAAGGGTTTGAACCAATATTTCCAGATGGGCAGGGTAGGGTATTAGTATATCCGCCGAATAATTTAAATGTGGGAACTTTTCCTCTAAAAAGGGAAATATTGAATGAATGGATCGTAAATTGTAAAATCTTACGATTTCTGCCCCTTCTAAAGAAGATATTAATCGTAGATAAAATGGAATTTCCACAATGATTGCAAATCCTTCTGATAGAATTTTAGAATGCAAATTCTTGTTGTACCCAAAAAATGGATTTTGTTTAGAATCATTAGCAGAAATTATCAAATAATTCAGTTGATACATTGTAGTAATTAAGCGTTTTACAATCAGTAAACTAGATTTATTATCATAACCTATATTTTCCAACAACATGTATCTATTTAAACCATGACCATGAGCAAGTGCATAACTATATTCCCGAAAGATAAGTGGGTATAGGAAGTCATGTTGCCGAAATCTATCGAGTTCTAAATATCCTTGAAATTCCTCCATTTAAAATTAGATGGGGATAAGGGATTTCTTTTGGGTTATTAAATGACACATAGTACGATACAGTCAAAACAGGATATTATAGTAAGAAATAAATAGATATATACCCCGGAACCAGATAAGACTGATCGACGGACTCTTTAGCCTCTCCTTTTCCATCTAATTTAATTGGTTTATGTTCATTCGAGGATAACAAGATGGTTAGAAATCCTTTATTTGTTCAACCCAATCGCTCTTTTGATTTTGGAAAAAAAGGATTTTTATCTTTATCAATAGACTGCTTTTTCTACACATTTACCCCCACACTCTAATGGAGAATAGCTACTAATAATTAGGATTAAAAAAAAAATCGATGATCCACTTATGGGAAAAGCATTTCCCGCATCAAGGACTAATCTATTTTTAACGTTTAATTAGATCGGGTAATCGTTCAAATTAAGAACAGAAGCTCGTTTCTTTTTTTTTTGTTTACCTATAATTGGAGCCATAGGGCTCTATCCATTTATTCACTTAACCCAAAATTTCATTTTATTTTTTTTCGTCAAGAATTTAAACAAAGTTTTGAACCGATCCGCTAAGAATAAAATATTCTCGGAATTCCACATTGATACGACATGCTGCTTTTTCCATTCATTCCTTTGAGGATCAGTCGCGGTTTTACAAGCTCTAGAGATAGTATCGACGAAGACGTTGCTTCATACAAATGTGTAAAAATTGCCAGTCGCACTTAAAAGCCGAGTACTCTACCGTTGAGTTAGCAACCCCCCCCCCCCCCCCCCCCAAAAAAAAAAATGTGTAGATCCAATCGGAATAAAAAATTAGATTTAATTGCACACCGAAATCCAAAAAATAGCAAAAACATTGCTAATCGATTCTGAACATAAAAAAAATAATGAACATATTAGATGCAAATACACTGACTTCTAAAATAAGAATCTAGATTAAGATAAGGATATGGATTAAGTCAAAATTGATGTACTACCACGGATTTAGTTCGTATCTTATCCATTATTATCTTATCCGTTTTTTTTTTTCAATAAAATAAATAAATAATAAATAAATAAAGGCTTCTCGTATCCCAGCAAATCCGACGAATCCGTCGTTTAAATAAAGTAAAATAAAAAAACCAAGTCCATAGATGGAACAGAGGGAAATAGATACATTTATTCATGATCGGATTATATTTGTTTGATACACTGTTGTCAATATGAATGTAAATCTTAAGAAAAGAACACAATGTGGAGAACCATAAATTAAAATTAAAAAAAAAATTAAATATTGAATTAATATAATAAAATATAAATTATATAATAAAATATAAATTATACAAATAAAGAAAAACTAATGACTTGTATTGAATTGGCACTAACTATATATGGATAATAAACATGGATACAAAAGGATGTAAGCGTAAGAATCAATATTCGTAGCAAAGTATCGCAATGCTTGGGTTTACTTAATCCATATAAGTAAAAAAAAAAAATAAATCTTAAATCCCATTTGTTTTTTTTTTTATTTATTTGTTCATAACATAAAAAAAGTGAAAGTTTCAACTAAAAAACAACTAGTATTGAATTAGCAATAATGTAAATATTTTGGATTTCTAAATCCAACTACTTCGGTTATTCATTTGATCTTTTTTCATCTGTCTTAAATTAAATGAATTTCTATCACTAAAATAAAAATAAATTTTTGTCGTTATAGAAGACGACATTTTTTAGTAGTAGACATTTTTTGGTAGTAATAATAAATAGGTATGAATAGAACAAAAGAGGGGGCTTATATAACTTTGTATAACCTTTTATATACTACCGCCCCCCCTCTTTTGTTCTATTCATTAATTGAATTTAATCTGTTGATTAAGGCAAAGTTCCATAAAAACTCCCGCCTTCTTCGAAATATCATGAACAGTTCCCGTAGGTTGAGCGCCCCTTTCAAGTAAATATAGAATAGCAGGAACATTTAAATAGGTTTGATTCTTTAGCGGATCATAAAAGCCCACTTTCCGAAGAGCTCTTCCTTCTCTTCGGCATCGAGCATCAATTGCAACGATTCGATAAACCACCCATTGGGATAGATGTAGATGAATAATACCCCCCCTAGAAACGTATAAGAGGTTTTCTCCTCATACGGCTCAAGAAAATTCGAAATTATGTCTATGGATCGAATTTGAAATTTTTAATTAGTAATGTCAAATGGATCCATAAAATAATCAAATCAATTAAATATGAGTTAAGTACTTTTTAGTATTCCTTATTATTATCCGAAAAAGAAAATAAAATCATTTGTATTCGCATCCTCATAACTCAAGTTGGATAACTCGCTAATAACCCAAGGAAACCCTTTACTTTAGGTATTTCGTTTATTGAGCGATCTCTAACCACGCACCTTTTTTGTCTTTAGAATCTATTTATTGAGACAACTGAAAGTGGTATTTCCTTGTTCCAGGATTCTTTATCGTTTCTTTGAATCATTGGGTTTAGACATTACTTCGGTGATTTTTAATCGTTTCAAAAAACGTCAGCAACATACCCTTTTTGTGATTTCTTTTTATCAAAAAATCATACAAATGGTCGATTTGATTCCTGCGCGATACACTTTTAATCGAAAGAGTTTTACCAATTCCAAGAGGTTTTACTTATAAATTTTAAAATTGGATCCTTTCGATTTTTATATGGAAAATATACTTACGAAGCTGTTTCAACTTATTAATTAACACTAACCCTAGACCCGTTCCCTTAAAAAATGAATCAATACTTTTTTTTACTCGAGCTCCATTAAGATCATGTACTATTTACATCCCAACCCCCGACCTCAAAAAGGAGGGTTCTAGTGAAACAGAACAAACGATGTCGAGCCAAGAGCACCCTCATTCCTATCTAATTAATATAAAAAGAAAATGATGGATGTAAGAATCCACAGACGACCATATCCCTCAAGTCGCACGTTGCTTTTTACCACATCGTTTTAAACGAAGTTTTACCATAACATTTCCTAGTAGGTTGCTGTAAACAGTATGTAATTGATTCCATTATGGACTCATGAATAATCATTGGTTCGTTCGGTACATAGTAATCCATACTTTTATGAATGGGTAATTTCTCAAGAAGTATCAGCACGAATTAAATTTAACCCCATATAATATATAGAAATATAATAAATATTTTTTTAATATATTATTTTATTTTTTCTTTAGAAAATATAAATATTAGAATATAAAAAAATTGAACTAATAAATAACACAAATAAGTTTTTTTTTAATCTGCATCTTGAGGTGACTTGCTAAAATAGATTCACCAATTTCACACTTCTTCGAGTACCAAGGACTCATAAGACATTATTAAAAATATTTAATTGATTGAAAAATTTCCTATTTCACTATCATTACATTATTTGAATAAGGCTTTACAGTAAAAATCGCATTTTGATAATAATAGAGAAAAATTCATATTCGGATTAAACCATAAAAAAAATGTAAATTCTTTTTGTTTTTCACGAGGTGGTGGATAAAGACTGATAGAATAGAGGCTTTGGGTTGTTATTCTTTTTGATAAATCATAATTAAAAGAGGATCCCCATACCTATCAGGTAGACTAAACAAATATCTTTGAAAGTAATTAGAAACATTCTATGTTAAAGGGTAAAGTTAAATATTTAAAATTTAGGGATAACAAATCTATTGTCACAAAACTCAATTGAAATAAAATAAAGTTTTCAATGAATCAATGAAATAGAAGAAATAGAACGATAACAATACATATATATAAGTCTTCGCTCCCTTTCTGCGTAGTTTATTTGACTTGGAGTCAATAATCCGGCTGCAATTATTTCCTAAGGAAAAGCGACTAAGATGTATGAATACACTTTGTCTCAATTGGTACATATCATATATTTACAATTTTTCATAAAAGAAAACACAAAATACTTAAAAACGGGGTTCAAAGAAAAGACATATGTTACGTATGTAACTTGATTTTTTTTTAATGAAATTCAGACAGCCGCATATATTGAAATTGGTATTTTACATTGACGTTTAACTCCTATCTACTGCGTCAATTCTATGAATATGATGAATCCTAAATAAAAAAAGAATCCTATTAGAGTGTTCCAGACTATTACTATTTTGTATAAATGTAAATTAAAACAAGTACAGATTAAATCATGGCTCGTATTTTTATTTTATGAAGAACTAACTTATTAAATAGAAATATGATTTAATCTATGCTCCCCTCTTACCTGTATACAAATAGATTCAATTACATCTGTGTGTTATTTGAACACGATTCGATTTTTTATTTTTGAAAAAGATATAATTCATATAAGAATCAATCATTATAGGAAAGCAAAATCAGATTATAACCAATCTTATTCTACTCTTAAAAAAAAAAAAAAAATAAGGTTGTTTAAAAAAGGGCAATCTTTCTTTTATTCTGATATAAAATAGAAAATCTATATTCTGATATGATATATATAATATAATAGGTATGCTCTGGGACGGAAGGATTCGAACCTCCGAATACCGGGACCAAAACCCGTTGCCTTACCACTTGGCCACGCCCCATTTTTGATTTCTATTCGACATTAATAAAGACTAATATTGATAGTAGTTCTTCGTCAATTCTAGTCCAAATCTATATAGAATAGATTAGAGTGTTGCTAGGATTTTGAGACATTTAGATAGAGAATTAAACGACATTTATTGATCATTACATACAATTCAATTAAGATATTGTATGAAAGTATGGTTTTGTCTATTCTCTTTTGATTTGAGAATTGAAGGATTTTTGATTGGGTTAATTAAAAAAAAAAATAAGATTATAATAACTCATATTAAGAACTCATCATATTAATAACTCAATCAAAATAAATACAATTATCTTCAAGAACAAAGAAAAAAATGTTTGTTATGCTTAATATCTTTAGTTTGATCTGTATTTGTCTTAATTCTGCTCTTTCTTCAAGTAGTTTTTTCTTCTCAAAATTGCCCGAGGCTTATGCTTTTTTGAATCCAATCGTAGATTTTATGCCAGTAATACCTTTGCTCTTTTTTCTCTTAGCTTTTGTTTGGCAAGCTGCTGTAAGTTTTCGATGAGATCTTTAATACGGTCCTAGAAAAATTCATGATTTATTCTTAAAAAAAAATTCTAACAATTCATAAGATCAGATAAGTCTTATAGTATAACCCTTCGATTCAAATAATTAAATTCTTGGATCGCCACAATAAGTCTGGGCTCCCCCCAGTTCCTCATTCGGACCCTTTTTTACAGTGAAAGAACCTAGTAGATTCCTCCGCAATATCTAATTGCGGGTATGAAAAAGCTTTTGGTAATGAAAGACTTGACTCTTATTACAAATGAATTTCTGAAAATTCTTTTTTATTTCTATAGATTTAGAAAAATAATTTCGTGGTGTCAAAATAAGGTATGTGGTATAAAAATGGAGAATCTATTATCTTTTTTTTCCAAAAAAAATGATCTTGGAGATTGTGTAATGCTTACTCTTAAACTATTTGTTTACACAGTAGTGGTATTCTTTGTTTCTCTCTTTATCTTCGGATTCCTATCTAATGATCCAGGACGGAATCCTGGACGTGAAGAGTGAAGAATAAAAAATAACAATAAAGTTTCTGTTTTCCTTGCTTGATTTTAAAATGTTCTTAGGATTTTATTTATTCCACATTTTTAACTATTAATTAAAATGAAATAAAAAAAAAAGACTCGTTGAAAGAGAAATTGAAAGATAAAGAAAAAATACCTAGTCATCCACTAAAGCGGAAAGAGAGGGATTCGAACCCTCGGTACGAAAAACCCGTACAACGGATTAGCAATCCGACGCTTTAGTCCACTCAGCCATCTCCCCAAATTGAAATAAAAAGGATAATTACTAGATTATATTACACAAAAACAGTAAGGCTTGAAAAAGGGCCCTCTCTTTATACCTCTTTATTATTCAGTATATAATTATTATATAGATATCTAATTATAGAGACATAGAAAAATAGAAAAAACAATATAGAAAATAAAAATCAGTGATTTCATTTAGGTAAAGTAAGGGCTCGAAAGCGATATCTCAACTCCACTATTCCAATGAATATAAATTTAGATATATAACCACCTAATGCCCCAAGAATATTATATATTATATAAACTATAAACTATAAATTATATAGCAATGAATTTCTTATATAAAAAAATTATAGAATTAATAAATAGTAAATAGAAAGTAATAATAAATATATAAATTAAAATTAAATAAATAATAAAAAAAGAGTACCTCTTTGCTTTCGTCTGCAAGATCCTTTTTTACTTTTACTTCCACAGCCCGGCCCCCGGTCCTGACCGGGCCGGGTCTTTCGTTTTTGTTCCAATGAATCATAGAAAAAAATGATTTATTTGATTTGAAAAAAAAAAAATGATTAATGATTGTTGTTGTTTCAAGAACAATCATAATAAAGGCAATTTCTATTCCTATCATACAGAATAGAATCCGAGTGTCATTTCTTAATTATTTTATTCTTGCACAATTTATGTTATGGCATACGCCTTTTTTTTATCGAGACGTATACATCTCATTTAAATAACTAAAAAAGCGTGTTTTTTTAGTTATTTAAATAAATCCTCTTTCCCCAATCCCATTAGTCTCCTTGGCCAAAGCATATCAACGCTCTAATTTTCATGATTCTTTTCTGATCCTATCGTCTTAATTATGACCCATTTTTTTGTTCGACAAAAGATCCATTTATATACAATAATCACATTGTAGCGGGTATAGTTTAGTGGTAAAAGTGCGATTCGTTCTATTAATCCCTTAAATGGTTAAGGGGTCCTTCGGTTTAATTAATATTCCGATCAAAAACTTTATTTCTTAAAAGGATTTAATCCTTTACCTCTCAATGAAAGATTCGAGGAAGAATAGACATTCTCGTGATTTGTATCCAAAAGATAGAAATTGGAAAAAACAAAATTGGATTATGAAATTACGAAACATAATTGGTTTTTGAATTGGATCAATATTTCCAATTGAATAAGTATGAGTAAGGGGTCCATGGATAAATAGAGAAGGGAGTATTTCTAATCGTAACTAAATCTTCAATTTATGATTTGTATAAAAGAGATTGAAGCAAAACAGCTATTAACTAATGGCTTTGGTTTACTAGAGACATCGACATATTATATTGTTTTAGCTCGGTGGAAACAAAATCCTTTTCCTAAGGATTCTTTCAAATAGAAATAGAGAACGAAGTAACTAGAAGGGTGGTTCTAACCCCCCCTGTTCTATAGGGATCATCTATAAAGCGGGTTTTGTTTTGAATGCATTCAAACAGAAAAGCTGACATAGATGTTATGGGCCGAAATTTCTTTTCTTTTTTTTTTGTAATTTAGTTCACATCTGACATATGTGAAATTTGTCCATCTTTCATAAAGGAGCCGAATGAAACCAAAGTTTCACGTTCGGTTTTGAATTAGAGACGTTAAAAACGATGACTCAACGTCGACTATAACCCCTAGCCTTCCAAGCTAACGATGCGGGTTCGATTCCCGCTACCCGCTTATATCTCTATATTATATATATTAATTCTCTATATTATATATATTAATTTATTCTCTATATTTCTAAAATTCTATATTCTATTTAGAATATGTTTAATAGTAAAAGTTATAGTTTTTATCTATTATAAAATATTATATTATTTAAATTCTATATTAAATAATCTATAATATAGAGGATCTAATTATAATTATTCATGTAATGAATCTAATTTAATGTAATTATTAATATAATGATAATGAATGTATCATTGAATTGAATGCGCAATTCCTGGAATTCTCTCAATGGTCTTTTTTCTGACCAAGAGATGTGAAAACAAAACTAAGAAAAAAGCGTCCATTGTCTAATGGATAGGACAGAGGTCTTCTAAACCTTTAGTATAGGTTCAAATCCTATTGGACGCGACGGATTTCCATATATTTCTTTTCTACTAACTAGGTATTTTGAATGATTTGAACAAGAGACCCTTATACTTATTTATATATTTATTTATATATTTATTCTTAATAATAATTTTTTATTACTATTTTTATTACTATAAAATTATTAATATAAAAAATATATAATAAAATAAAAGATTAGATTATAGAAATAATTATTTCTATAAAATTAGAAAGTTATTTAAAGGAATTTCTTTATACCTGTTCCTGAAGTAGAAAGCGTTCCATTTGTTCTTGAATAGCGTCTTTCAAAAGGGCTTCCGCTTCCTCATTGAATATCTTGGTAGAAGATATGATTTCTTGGAACTGCGGTTTATTCGTTTTTAAATAAGTACGTAACTCAACGAGAAATTTCTTTACCTGTCCAATTTCTAATGAATCAAGATAACCATTCGTTCCAGTATAAATAGTCATTACCTGTTCTTCCACCGTGAGAGGGGATGATTGAGATTGTTTGAGCAACTCGCGTAATCGTTGACCTCTTGCCAATTGATTCTGAGTAGCTTTATCGAGATCAGACGCGAATTGTGCAAAGGCTTCTAATTCTGCGAATTGTGCCAATTCTAATTTTAGTTTGCCGGCTACTTGTTTCATGGCTTTAATTTGAGCGGCAGATCCTACTCTGGAGACGGAAATCCCCACGTTAATGGCAGGTCTGATTCCAGCATTGAATAAATCGGCGGATAAGAAAATTTGGCCATCTGTAATTGAGATTACATTAGTAGGAATATAAGCTGAAACATCTCCCGATTGGGTCTCAACTATTGGTAAAGCAGTCATACTTCCTTCACCTAAACGCGAACCTGATTTAGCGGCTCTTTCCAAAAGTCGTGAATGCAAATAAAAAACAT